TAACAGATGCCAGGAAGACCAAAAGACCTTGAACACGTAATGGATCTTGAAGTACTATTTCTGCATCTCCCTGACCAAATCCACCCACATTCGGATTACTTGTTAATGGTTGATCCATTTTTATAGATTCACTCTCGGAAACAAGAAGTTCTGGGCCTGGAGGAATAGTATCAACCACTTGACGCCCATCCGAAGGATCCCCTATAGTTATTTCATATCCCCCCTTTTCCTTGCGTATAATTTTATTTACTATCCCGGCTGCTGTAGCATTATAAACTGTATTATTACTCTTGCTCCCGTCCGGATAAATCTGCCCCCGCCCCCTGTTTCCACCTACATATATGGGATATTTTAAGAAGTGAGCATCTTTATTAGTTGCAGGGTCAGGGGAAAGAATAGGAAAGGTAATTTCACTATATTTCTGACCCGGAACAGGACCTATCACAAGAATATTTTTTTTAGTAGGGCGATAACTCTGAAAAGAAAGATTTCCTATCTTTTCTTTCATCTCGGGGGAAATACGATCGGGAGGGGCTAATTCAAACCCCTCAGGTAAAATAAGAACAGCCCCTACATTCAAACCGCCCTTTTTACCGTTAGCAAGAACTTGTTTCAGTTGGAGATCATAGGGAATTCGAACAACTGCCTCAAATACAGTATCCGGAAGTACCGCTTGTGGAACCTCTATATCCACGGGCTTATTAGCTAAATGGCAATTGGCACATACAATACGCCCAGTTGCTTCTCGCGGATTTTCATAACCCTGTTGTGCAAAAATGGGGTATGCATTTGAAATGGATGTCCGAGTTATTATATATATCATGAGGGACAGGGAAATAGATCGAGTAATCTGTTCCTTTATCCAAGAAAGGCTACTTCTAGTTTGCATGGTCCAACCATTGATCCCGAAAATTTCTACAATAAATTAGGTAGGTTGCTGGTATAGTTACCTATCCACGATTCTGCTATTTACTCAATTTAACTTCAATCTAGGAAAAATATCCTTGGACGGATAGAAAGAGTAAGTATGATTTTGAATGCGCTTTTCCTATGCTAAGATGTTCGAAAGTCACAAACATTAAAATTGGATTAAGATTGCAATAGATCCTTTTTCAATCATTCATGGAATGATAAATCACTACAAGTGAGGGAGATATACGATTTAAATACCGGAAAATCCAATATTTAAAAATTGTGTCTATAATGACTGGAAAAGTGGAAACAAGGCCAGATATAATTTGATCATTATAAGCAAACCCCAAATCTTTATAGACAAAGCTAAGCAGAAGTTCCCAACCGTGGGGTGAATGGAATCCGATACATAAATCGGTCAATAAAAGAATAGAAAAAGCTTTGATTGTGTCGCTTAAGTTATATAAAAACTCCTGAACCCAAGAGTTCAAAAGAATAAGTTCTTTAGTAGCTAGAAGAGAATAACCACTTAGAATAATGAAACAAATTAGATTTGTCGCGAAGTGTAAAATCATATGAATATGATTTTCATTATACATCTTAATCAATTGAGTTGTTTCTTTTTGTATTCCTATACTCCAATTTTGTGGATGTGTCTCCGAAAATTCCTTTATCATTTCTTCCAACAAGAAAAGTTCCTCTAATTCTATGAATTTTTCTAGAATACTCTTTTCTTGAATATGATTCATAAAAGTTTCAGATTTACTAGTATTCCACCAATTCGTAACCCAAGATTCCATACTCTTTTGACATAAAAGAGAGATCAACCAGGGCAAAAAGACTAAAGATGCAAGATAGATAAAAGGAGTCAATTCTTTCTTTTTTGATATTTTTTTCATCTTTGAATTATGAAGGAATCCCCCTTTTCGTCGATTCTATGTGATCTAATCAAGCATGAGTTATAGTACAAGATATGATCCCGGTATTTCGCCCCTAAAAAGAATACCGAAATAGAAGAAGACCATTAGTTTTATTTTTTTTTTCAAAAAATTTCAATTGGTACGCGCAAGAAATAGGCCAATTCAGCAGCTTTTTGTTCAATCTCTAGTGGAGTCAAATTATCATCAGTACGAGTCAAGGGAATGTCCCCCCGGCCACGGATTTCCATATAAAGAACCTGGCGGGCAGAAATACCCTCTTTAACTTCTATTCTTATGGACTGAATATCTTTCATAAGGAATTGTAAGAAAATGCGACGATTTTTTCCAGGAAATCCCCAACGAAAAATACACACTATTCCCTCTTTTCTATCGAATCGATCATAACCACTACCCACATTCCACGAAATTGTGCACCACAAATAAGAACTAATAAAGAGACCCGCGCTACCATAGAAAGCCATCACTAGCCCTTGTGGAAAAAAAGAGATTTGCTGATATGGAAATAACGATATCAAATTCCTACCAAGATAACTAGAAGTTCCAACCAATAAAAATCCTACTGACCCTAAAAAAAGGATACAGGCCCAAAAGAAATTACTTGTTTTTCGAGACCCTGTTATAAGTTCTATCCATATATGTTCTGATCGACAACTCATACTAGATCCAGTTATATTTTATTGGAAGTGAAAGAATAAAAAAAGTTGACTTTACTCTTTTTGTTTCCGAAGGAACTCGCATCAACTAGCCTTATTCTAATGTGAATCTTTAGGAGTCATTGATCTAATTCTTTAGATCGAACAAAACCCCCTCGCTTCTGATCCCCTAAAAAGATCTACATCCATTTTGATACATTTACTTTCCACTTCATACATCCGCCCGGTCCAGATCAATTTGTGAAAATCGCTAAAAAGGAATTTAGACACGCATAAGAATTCTTTCATTTAGGTTCGGGGAGGAAGACACACCCCTCTATCATATTAAACTAAATAGATATCCGTGTTATTATCTAAATCTAAGTCTTGAAAACAAGAAATGAGGCTTGGGCCCCATCGGATCTAAAAAATCTTGTTTTTTTGAATATAAAGAAATAAAGAAGCCATTGCCATTGCCGGAAAGACTAGGCCCACTAAGGGCACAAAAATAGAGGGTAAGTTGAGAGTTGTCATAGAATGAATACCTAAATTGAATATTTGTACCTTTTATGTTATAAAAGTTTTTTAATTTTAGAATATTAGAATATTATAATAATATAATAAAAAGTTCGAATTTGTAAGAAATTAGACTCTAATATAAGTGATAGTTGAATCTATATAATACTAATTGAGTCTATAATAAGTGCACAGAGGCATCGAACTAAATAAATAGAAGGACGCAAGACTCTTTATAGAATAGAGACAATTTTTTCTCTAAAGATATAAAGAGAAGATTCTGATTCCTAATCCCTAATCTAACTCAAAAAAAAAATTATGCTAAACAATTACGAAACTTTTTATTTTATCTACAATTAGATATTATGTTCCCAAAAACTCCACTTTTCATATTTTCATTTTAATTCGAATAAACTAACATTCTACTTCTTTATTTTTTTTGTTCAAGGGAAAGAAAGCATGGAGTTCCAATAACTCACGCAGAACACCTTTTAAAAGATTACGTGGTACGATTAGATCGAATAAGCCTTTTTGAAATAAATATTCAGCCGCCTGTGAGCCTTCCGGTACTGTCTTATTCAATGTTTGTTCAATTACTCGTTTACCCGCAAATGCAATGTAGGCGTTGGGTTCAGCAATAATGATATCCCCCAACATACCAAAACTTGCTGTCACCCCACCCGTAGTCGGAGATGTAAGGATTGATACATAGAATAGCTTTTTATTTAATTGATAATCATATAAAGCAGAAGAGATTTTAGCCATTTGCATTAAGCTCAAACTTCCCTCTTGCATCCGTGCTCCTCCGGAAGCACACACTATAATAAGAGGTAGAAATTTCTTGGTAGCATACTCGATCAAACGGGCGATTTTCTCGCCTACTGCAGATCCCATACTCCCCCCCATAAACTCAAAATCCATAACTCCAATTGCTAGGGGAATACCATTTAGTTGCCCTGTGCCTGTTTGAATCGCTTCAGTTAGTCCTGTGCTTGTTTGATAAGAATCAATACGATCTTTATAGGGTTCCTCCTCTGAATGAAACTCGATAGGATCTAGAGAGACCATATCTTCATCCAGCGGATCCCAAGTACCCGTATCAATCAAAAAGTCGATTCGGTCAGAACTGCTCATTTTCAAATGATATCCACATTGTTCACAAATATTCATTTTTGACTTAAAAAATTTCTTATAATTCAAGCCATAACAGTTTTCGCATTGCACCCACAAATGCCTGTATTTTTGAGTTACATCGAGATCATTAGAACTGTTAGTTAAATCACTCCCATTCGTGCTAGTTTTTACGCTGGCATTCTCGCTTTGACTATGATTTACACTATCATCACAAATGTAACTATAAATGGAACTATCAATACGGATTTGAGAATGAAGATAATTGTGAATACAACTAGTAATGTGAGTATTCCAACTATCTTTAGTGTTGTACATATAATGATCGTAGTGAGGATCATCCCTTTTGTCTCCATTCCTCAAATAACTCGAATTCCTATAACTAGAAAAAGAACCTTCTACGTCACTCTGTAAAGAATGCTCGTTGTCAATCTCAAAAATTTGATTTTCAATATCAAAATAGATCGAATAATGGTCCCCATTAGTATCCCGAACTAAATAGGTGTCATTGCCAATGAAATTACTAATGCCCTCGACGACAAAAAAATCATCCGCGTTACTGTAACTAGAATTCTCACTCCAACGAGGAATTTTGTTCGCTATATCACTTAGAGCCTTATTTTCACTTCCGCCGGTATTTTCAATAGGCCCAAGACTGTCCATGGATTTACTAAACCGACACTTGTCGTTGATCTCCCCATTAGATAACATCAAATTGAACCGCCGTTTTTCCATAGAGCTTTCTTGCCCCCTTTTTATACGAAAATACAATAGATGAATAGTCATTCGATGAAAAAAATTCGACTATTTTATTTCCTATTAGACCACTAGGATTATTAACTAACAATGATTAATGAGTGAGTATTTA